CCCCCCACATGGTAGCGATCCAACTAAAGATTTTGATTCCAGTGGGGACAGCTATGATCATGGTAGCTGCGGTGAAGTAGGCCCGGGTATCAACGTCTAAGCCCACAGTAAACATATGATGAGCCCAAACAAGAAATCCAAGAACACCAATACTGATCATGGCATAAACCATGCCTAGATACCCGAAGACCGGTTTTCCCGAAAAAGTAGAAACGATATGACTTATGATACCGGATCCAGGCAGAATGAGGATGTAAACTTCAGGGTGCTTCTCTCTTCTACTAACGGATGAATAGAAGAAAGGTGGACTATATCATCAACTTATTCCATTTATCTAGGAAAGCTAGCCATGCTTTATGGTGAATACTGTAAGGTTGAAATGCTTTGAGATCGTAAAGACTGTAATATTCCTCAATAAGGAAGAATCGTCGTGATTTATGACTTCGTAAAGTATTTTCTTTAAAGTAATCTAGCATCATGATAACATCTTTTCGACTTTGTACAGACCATTGATAGTAAGCATTTTGACTACTATCAAAGTAGAGACTTCCTCCAAATATTACCTTATAAGACTCTACATCTTGTAGAAGTTTATTAGTTACTCGAATACTTAGTTGAGGTAGTCCATGCTTCATAGCTATACTAATAGTACCATCAGCATCAAAGAATCCTGCAAACCAATTTGATTGAGCATCAAGTGGAATAGGTAGAATTACGGGGATTTCCAGTACTTGACAGACACGATGTAGTTGAAGTAGTCGTGTTGAATGTCGAATATGACCATTTATACAATGAATTAGTTTAATCATACCAAGGTGATTATGTAGTCGATAACGATAAGCTTTAGCACCTGCTCGCATTTTAATACTTCCACCAAGCATATGTTGGATATATCGTAGTAGTGGTAGATCTTCAAGTCCCATAGTAATTTCAAGAGAAGTGTATCCTTTTTTACTAACTTTCATACTTCCATCACCATCGAGAATTCCAGCTAGCCACTCACAGAAGGATTTAGGATAAGTTGTTGCGCGTGTAGTCTCTGAGGTTCCTACTAGACTGCTTTTATGTCGTTGGTTACCTGCTGATTGTGTCTTAGATACCCCATTTTGACTAGATCGGGGTAGAAAACCACTTATGAACATAGTAGGAGTACCATTAAGCAGACAGTCCCAGCATATAGCGCAATGCGTATTCAGATTCGAATCTGAAAAGGGCCATTTAAAACCGAAGAACCGAAAGAGATGCTGGTATAATATGGGGTCTCCCCCTCCAGCGGGATCAGAAAAGGTTGTATTAAAGTTTCGATCGGTTAATAACATGGTAATTGCCCCTGCCAGTACCGGAAGTGATAATAAAAGTAGGAATGCAGTCACTAGAACGGACCACACAAAAAGGGGTAATCTATGCATAGTCATTCCAGGCCCACGCATGTTGAAGATAGTTGTTATAAAATTGATAGAACCTAAAATGGACGAAACACCAGATAGATGAAGACTAAAAATTGCTAAATCTACTGCTCCTCCAGAATGGCTGGTAATACCGCTTAAGGGCGGATAGACCGTCCACCCAGTGCCGCTACCCACTTCTACTAAGGCTGAGCTTAATAGGAGCAAGAGACTTGGTGGCAACAACCAGAATGAAATATTATTTAATCGCGGAAATGCCATGTCAGGTGCACCTATCAGAATCGGAACAAACCAATTACCAAAGCCACCTATCATCGCCGGCATAACCATAAAAAAGATCATTAAAAAAGCGTGAGCCGTTATTAAAACATTATAAAGTTGATGATTTCCACCAAGAATTTGATCGCCGGGTCGTGCTAATTCCATACGAATCAGTACTGAGAAGCATGTGCCCATCACTCCAGCAATGGCACCGAAGATGAAATATAGAGTCCCTATATCCTTGTGGTTAGTGGAGAACAGCCATCGGACCGGATTTATCATAAAATGGAGATTTTTTCCTTGAATTCCTTATCTGAGAGGGGCCCCGACGGGCTTAGGGAGCGGAGCAATTTCTTGAAAAGGGGGACAGCTTTCCCACAATACATAGTCGTAGCTTTCTGGCTAACCAGAACCTTTCTTAAAGCTTAAAGAAAAGAAGAATCTCCGCCGATGGAGTGAAACCTCTATCCAAAGGCACTACCGATGGAAGTCAGACGATATGTGTGCCCGAGCCGGGCTAAAAAAGATAATACGGACTGAATGGCCGCTTCAGTTGAATGTCGAAAGTCTAATCACTCGCAAGGACCTGCCAACCGGTCTTTAGTGACTTTGACTCTCCCTTCCGCCTTCCAATAAAGAAAATAATAGTTGCATGAGTTCCACCTGCTACGCGCTACCGGGACCTGTTAGGGCAATGGCTATGCGATCTACGACTGATTTCGAGATCTGCCTTTGGCTTTGCCGCTTTGCAGTAGTTTGCTGGTGCGAGTTGTAAGAAGTCTTGGTCTCATCCCTTATATAATATACGTAATTTCGAGAAATCCACTCTTCACCCAAGAGAAGATAACTATAGAGCACGCTAAACACGCGTACTCAAGCCTTGTATTTCACCTTGAGGCCATAGACAACCAAATAGACAACCAAGTAGTACTGAAGCTGAGGATCTAGACAACGAAAAACCAATCCCAATTGTGCCAATGTATCAGATGAGTTCGTTGACAAAGGAGGAAAAGGGCCTCTCTTCTTTTGGGAGAGGGTGCAGGAGTGGAAGAAGAATACAAGCTTGGGTGAACTGCTGGAGGGAGATCATAACATGGACCGCGAAGGCAATGACGAAAGATGTAAATCAATGGATGATCTAGTAGGTCCAATCCTTGCATATATAGAGTGGGGATGGCATAGGCTAATAGGCTTTTGCAAAGCGGGCTTGAGTCTTGGGTTCGAGTAGCATCGATTGTCACCTATTTAGTAATCGTGGAGTTGTGCTATGCTCGACCTGACCCGCGTAAACAGCTATGGAATCGACGAGATGGTGGAAGTACCTTGAGACGAGAGTTTTTGGATAAAGAAGAAGCTACTCCTCGATAAGAAGTTATGCTGGAAGAACTGATAGCAAGGGATCCACATGCGACCCCTGAAACCGATATGCTCTTTGCGGAGTTCGAGATATGCCTGTGGACTTTGAGGCTGTCTTCCTCCCATGATCGATTTCGACGTAGCGGCTCACGACTGACCTAAGATTTTTTTATTTACTGCTATTATAGAAGGCGAGAATAACCTGCATTCTACTCTTAAGGGAAGGAGGCGAACCCAGGTGGGCGAGCGAGTGGCAGGGCAGGAACTCCTGGGAAGGGAAAGTCTATGGCGTGAGGCCTTGAGAGCAAAGTAAGATGTCGACCTTCAATACTGTGCTTTCCAGTTATTACACGATACGGGCGTTTTCCACCGATACTGGTACCGAGACTGGTGCTTCTCCGGTTGTAGGGGGCGTAGAGGGAAAGTACCTTAAAGATTTCTCGCGAAAGCAGTGAACGGCCGCGGTGCCTTCTAAGTCTAAGGCAGCGATTCTATTTTCATGGGCTAACGAATCCACTAGAAAAGGGTATTGGGACAGGGTTCCAGGTTTAGCTATGCCCATCACCTGGAGGACGGTACCAGGCCGAGCATCAAGACTGCTTATTCCGCTAAAACAGCAAAGAGAGAGGAAGCTTTTGCTAAAGAGACAAGACACCTCTTATGCCGGAAAAGTAAGAAAGTCAAGTCAAAAGTGCTAACGTCATTCCGAATCCAAGAGAAACCTAAGAGAAGACCATGCTACTATGGCCTAAAAGAGCTAGAAATTTGAAGCATAAGAACGAAAGAACGATCGAAGAAGGGTAAAGGACAGATAGATGACCGATCGTGTTAGGCCAATGGAATTGGAAATGCCAAAGTCAAGGCAGTAAAGGCAAAAGAGACCATCAACAGAAGGAAGTGGAAAAGCGAGCGCTAGCAATCTCCTCGTCTACATGGTATACGGCGGATCAAAGCTATTCTGACAATCCCTACTTGCATAGATTGTAACAACTTCTGTGTCGACTTGCAGCCTGTAATAAAACACTATCCTACTTCCTTTTCTACTGATCTGATGATAGTAGGTGATTCACCCACTTAGTAGATTGACTACCCAGCTTTCTACGAACCCAATATTACACCAATTAAATTGCCTACCTATCTGACTAGCTATACCTCAGCTGACTTTAAAAGCGTGCTGATTCTTCGCGAATATCCCCCACCTTCCTCTGCCTGGGTTCCGTAGATAGGAGCACATAGGTACTTTGGAACAATACTATTATCACAGAATAAAGACCTGCTTTCTTTGGAGTAGCACAGTACCATATCTGCTTATCTTTTAAAGTCAGCATAGCTTTTCGAGATCTAGGTCTTTCTTTTCGCTTAGCTCTCAATTTCGAGCATCATTTTCAATTTAAGTAAATTGGAGTTGAACCATTCGACTAGGTTCCATTGCTTAAAATAGAACGTCAGGCTTTTTTTACTATACTATAAAAAACTGTTCATTTCTTATCCGATATATTTCATTCGCTTCCCACCCCTTACCTTAAGTAAAGCTCTCACCGGGAGGATTCGACATTTAGCGTTTGCTTGTCTCGAAAAGCCCTTTCCTTTTCTTGTAGTACGGAACCTATCAAGCATTGTTGGGACAACCTATTTATCCTGGGGTCTTTGATCGGTTAACAAGCTGGGATTTGAACCCACTCTGCTCCTCCCCCCTTTACGCAATAGGGGCCATGATGGATCTGCAATTTCGTCTTCTCAATCTTTCATCTTTTAAACTACTCTTTCTCCCTTGTTCGAGAAGTCCACAAATCGCGACATTTGTTAGAAGGCAGGAATCCAGGCGCAAAGCATCAACTATTTCGCCTTCGGGAATTCGCCCAACATTGCCCTGTGGATCAACTTCCGCCAACCCAACTATTTCTATTTATATAGGGAAGGCCCGATCTTTCGTCCAATAGTTTCGCTCTTCCTGCGAAAGAAAGTCCAAGCCATCCTTCGGTTCGGTGTTGGGAGAACGATCAATGGATGATTGGTTGTCGGTGAAAGTGTCAGGGGATGGAGTTGAAGAAGGGATCACGGTCTGGGACCAAGGGCAGATGCCAGACGGAGTTAGAATCGTATAATAACAGAAATGAACTGACCCACTGTGGAAAAGAACTGAACTTGGCAAAAGACAGACCAAGCAGACAGTTGAGTTCGCAGCTACAGGCGAAAGAGGCCAATGAACATCGAGAGAAGAGCGAACCCTATTCAGTAAGTCTTTGAGGAAGGGAAGGCAGTAGGGGTAAGGACTAGCAATTAGAAGAACTACCCTTCTTTCCTATCTTGGTAGGGATTGTATTTCCCTTAAGTATCCTTAAGGCAAGTGTAGGTACCCTTGGGAATGGGTACCAAACGCTTAAAGGACAGTCAAAGTAGTTAATCCTATAGCTGAGGATACCCTGGTAGGTATCCGAAGCCAATACAGTCTAAGTGTGAGCCTGGCCGGCGCCTGAGGCCCCAGGATCAACTAAAAAGTCTTATCTTCCTTAATATTTGGTAAGGGATCCAAGCGCCTTAAGGTGCAGGTAAAGGGTAGCTCCTTTTATCTCTTTAAAAGGGTAGCTACTCCTATCTCTTAAAGTGTTATGTAGCGCAGGACCCCTTGGGGAGGGGGCCAAGCGGCTACTATCGATAAGAACTACTATAACAGCTATCTTTCTTGGGAGGAGAGGGAAAGAGATGCTAAGATCAGACAGCACTTAAGTCTATCCACAATCTGAGCTCATCGAACCATATCCATATTCACACACCCAGTTAAAGGCTTTATGATAAGATGATAAGAGATTGAACTTTAATAAAAGGACAGGGAGGGCTGGTGCTAGCTAGTAGGCATAGCCTGGCCTCTTCTTGCTACTAACATATAGATTATCCATTTTATCTTTTCATTGGCGTGAAGTGCCCTTCCCTGTCTTCTTCTGTCAAGTGCTTATCCCAGTCTTCTGTATGCTGAGTTTTCTCTCCTTCCTTGAATTATGAATGAAAGTCTTCTTACTCTTATACCGAAGGTTGACAGTCCGGAGACAGTGTCACAATTTCGACCTCAAGGAAAAGAATGAGGTTAAGGCTTTTTACCGAGTTATAGGACATCAGAAAGAAGGAAGCTAGCTATCCTCTTCTGTTTAATTAGACAAGCAAACAGTCCCGCAGCTGTGGTACTGGTTGATGTCGCATAGATAGCCCGGAAACCTAGATCACAGAACTAAGACAGCATAATAGAAAGAGTAGAGAAAGAAGGAAGGAATTCATCATTCAATAGAGGTCGTCACCACAAGGTCAGATAGCTTACGAGCCGCTAACCCTTACCGAGCGAGTAGTCAACAACTCTTAGGCCCTAACCTTCTTTCAGAGAAAAGGTTTTTTCTTTTCTCATTGCTCGACGTCTTAGGTAAGGTTTTTCAAAGCAGTGGATTGAATAATCATCGGTTTACTGTTTAATTTAAAAGGCTACTCGTTCGACGAGCTTCTTTTTAATTTGTATTTGATTCAGTTTCATTGGTCTTTCTAAAAAGAGCCTAGCAAATTCAGATTCAATTGTTCGGTTCGAAGAAGAGATATATCGGCTTCCCTTGCCTTTCCACAGTTCCTTATCTGCTCGCACCTTCCCTTCAGTCGTCTAATTGGCCTAATTGCCTTTTGAATGGGCGTGCTGAACGAAAACATCGCCACATCATGGAAAGTCTTCGTGCCTGACTTCTCTCCCTATCTAAGACTAGGCGGGAAGCTGAATCAGGGATGGCTTTTTCTGCCTAATCAGTGCAACCCGATTCAGGAAAGTTGGGCTTGGGAAAGCATTAAGGGGGTAATCCCCCATCTGAACCCCTTAGTGCAAAGTCTTATAGCATACAGCTAAGACAGTAAGAAAGGCAATCGACGGTACTTGACGTCGAGGGGATATGAAAAGCATAACGGAATGAAGACCGAGGTACTCTTTCTCTTTGTAAAAAAAACTCTACTTCCCTTACAATGTGTAAGAAGGAAAGAAAGAGATTGTCCGGGTAACCCCCTTCCCCTTGTAAGATCAAGGAACAGAAATGACTACTATCCATATCATCTTAACTGGGGACTGATCCCGGGACTGCAACATCTACTAGTGAAAGATATTCTTATGGTCCGAGGAGAACCTTTCCTTGGTGCTATTTCACTTCTGACTTGTGAGAATATCCCTTGGTCAACTGTTTTGGTGGGACCAAGAATGGCTGTTGTTCCCGGACCGAAGGTCTCAACGAGCCTTTACCTTTAAAGGCCTTTGAAGGTAATAAAGTAGACAAGATAATTTAAACAAGATCCAATTCCGATTCCGAAATGAGTTCTTTTCAATTAGGACACGCAGCCACAACAGGAAAGCAGTCAGGAATGCAGCAGGAGTGGAAAGGGATAACATTCGATCATCGGGCTCGGGAAAGGATGACGCCCTATGCTATGAATGAACAGATCCACGAACTCTATCGATTAGAAAACTACTTTCCTTTCGTGCAGGGGTCAGTGTAGCTACTGATTCCATTGACTGAAGGATTGCTATTGCTGACATCTTCTGTGATGGAAGCCAAGGAAAATGCCATCAAGAGAAGAGGCGAGGACGCAGCTTCACCGACTAGGCGAAAGTAGCATTTAGGCATCGTTAGAGGAAATATCCCTCTTGGGCGAACAGATATACAAATCTTATAGCCGCATTGATGATTTCCCCACTTCGTCACCTGAAACAAACCTCTCTTCCATTGAATAAAAGGTCAAACGATCAGAAGCGCTACACTATCAGTACAATACCCGGTGTCAGACAATTTACAGAAAAGGAGAAGTCGCTTTACCAAGAGCAGACGGAGTTGGAGATACACTAGCTCTTTCTTTTATACGCTATTTTCTTTTTCTATGGATGACTGCTTTCTTAAAACAACAAACTGAAAGTGTTCTCGATACCCAACAAACCATACCACCATCCCCTTTCTCTTGTTTCAGTCCTTACCGGGCTAATTGCCCTAAGGCAAAGAACTGATGCCACTTGTCCTGAACAGCTAACTGTAATGTCTTTACCGATGCGCCCCTTAACTCGTCGAACTACTTGAACAAGGAAAGCAGGGCGAAAGATCGGATGTAGCTTTCTGGATCTCCCCTGAGCCAATGCTTTAGTCGAATCAATGGTATATTACACCAGCACCTTATCTCCACAAACCATGCGCTCCTACTATCTATTGTGCCTACCCAGGTTACTTTCTTTCTAACCCTACGTAACAAAGGGGATCAAGGGCATCATTGACTTACAGCAGTTAAAGCTGCTAATTCCCTCTTGGTCTACAGCCTTATCTTTCTGATAAGAGAGAGCATTAGGGCAGACTGCATTAAACTAGATCAGATAGAATTAGTTAAGTTATATAATCAAGAAAAACTGCGGCTTTCGAGTCGACGTGAGCAACAAGGGGATTGTGAACAAAGATCGATATGATATAGTTGAATTTCGTACCGATGTGTAAGAATCGATCTAAGACCGGAAAGAGGAAAGGAAATAGACCAATATCTCCCGGCTCGAAGGCGTAAAACGATCGTAAGCGAGGAGACTTTGACTCTAAACAGAAGGTGAAGGAAGGCTTTTTTTAATATTTGAATTTAATAAAGGTAGGGCGGATGGTGCTAGACCTTTTCTTACACTCGCTTTGGACTAGGAGAGAGAAAAGGGAAATAAGGCAAAAGCCAATGCCCCTGAGAATACCAGGAATGGTGAACCATCTCTTAGCCCCACTTACACTTTGAGGAAGGAATCTAAAATGAAGACAACTGAAGCTTGCTCCAAGTGAGCTGTTTCAAATCTATTTCGAAAGGAAAAGAAAAGGCACCGAAAGCAGGGCAAGCCGGAAGACGTCGAAACGATAGCAGACCGGAAAGATAGGACCGAATGGACGGATAGGATAAGACGGTCTGCCAACGTGGGTGGCCGCCCAAAAGATAAGAAGATAACCCGATCTTCAGTATTCCATCTTTCTATTAGTGAAAGCAGAATCCAAGACGAATCTCCACATCAAGACGATTACGCGCATCTGAGCAGGCAGGCAAGTCTATTCACTTGTTTACTGTAGAAAGGTTAGCGCTAACTAGTGTTAGAGAGCTTGCTGGATGAGAGCAGATCTGTAATATTGGGATAACTTTCATCCTTCTATCCAAAGCGAGTAGTTGAATAGGATTCGTGTGTGGGAGTCTCAATTCATTCTTTCTATTTGAACTTAAGAGCCTACTCGTGATAGTTATTCCAGGTTCTAACAAGATGGTCTTTCATTTGAAGATTGTAGGAAAGGGAAGGAAAAGAAAAGATTCGGTCAAGGCAAATAGCCAGAAAATGGCAAGTGCTTGAGATGTGAAGGCTGCTAGAAAATAGAGAGCTATTGAACTTAGAACAGCCAACGTTTTTGTAAGCAGAGTCGATGTGAATTGAGATGGCATTGAATCATCTATCGTAGGATGGTTGGAAAGGAGCGAAAAGTCTGTCAGCTCAACTAGCAGCCGCTGCTCTGCTTTAGTGTTTTAGTGCCGTCGATTACGGAATTGACTGCTTGACTTTACTGCATTACCGGACCCGGATTACTTTTCCTTGATTGCAAATGCCCCCAGAAAGGGAATGATTGGCTTGTCTGACTTTCCTTCCTTTCAATCGGGAACATACCGGATTTCATCAACAGAGTGAGAGGCGGAATAGCCAGACTGGACCTTGTTTGTTCTCGCAACAGCTTGCTATGTCAATACAAAAGATAGTCCCAGTTAACAAGTAATTGAGCTTGTCTCGGCCTTACTAAGCAGTTTCATCCTCTGCATGAGGAAGTCACCTCTACATCTTAGAATGTCGGTATCGAAGAAAGGTTAATAAAAAGTTCCCAACAGATATGCTTTTTGTTTTGAACTGAGCCTGTTCCCACTCGTATACCAGCCTTAGGTAAAGAGGCTTTCTTTGGCTTCTGCACTTAAACTTCTTTCTCTTAGGGGCCACGTTTTATGTGACTCTTTAGCTACCCCGCATTTCCATCCATATCAGGTATTCCTTCTACAGCTTAGCTAATAGCTCCCCCTATTTATTAAGGTTTGATTATCTGTATTGTGTGATTTATAGCCAATCAGCTTTCAAGCTCTCCAAGGGTAGCTGTCAAAGGAGCCAAGCCAGGCAGTTCAGTCACAGCTTGCATTCGAAGCCATTGATTCGAGCACAACAACCGATACTGCCACGCTTCCTCCTGTTCGACGATTAACTCTTCCACTTGCCTCGTGCGAGAAAAGGTGGAAATACTTTCAAACTACGCATCCACTCACACTAGGATCGTCAAAGTGAAGAATTTTCAGCTTTGTTCTCTGTTTCGTGGTCAAAGTTCGGAGCTGCGGAATGAATAGGGATTGTGTGCTGGTATCAACCGATAATGAAAATATCGAGCTTGAGAGCTCCCCTATTTGAATGCAAGGATCGATCCTAGGAGCTGGAAACCGTATTTCAGTGAGCTCTTCAGACAATGTTCTACAAGCTGCCCTTCCTTCTTGAGCAGCAAGCCCAACCAAATGAAGACATCTGTGCCACAAGAAGCATCAGATTGCATAGCAAAGCTGGCAATTCTTCAAAAGTGCCGCCTTCCCCATGCATTAGGCAGCGAGGTAGCACCATACGGAGAGACAAAAAAAGAAAAGGATGCATTCAGAAAGAAATCCCGAAACACAGACCTTTCATCTTCATGACCAATTCCCAATCTGAGATGGAAGAAAAAGAGAGTTCTTTCGGGAACCGATAAAGCTTTGATTTGGGCATTTGGGAGCCAAAGCCAAACAACATAGCAATAGCAATATCTTTCACTCTTTCGTCAATTGTTATTCGCATATCAACATTGGAGCTTTTGGCTCGCAAGAGTGTCCTCTTGGCAATAACTTCATCTTGAACACTCTCAACCGAGACACTATCCACGGTTGGTAATCTGACGGTAATCACTCTTGTTCCTAGTCTCCATGGACAATGCAAAGCTTTGTCTTTCTTCAACGCTTAGCATTTCTATAGCAAGAGCACTGTCATTCTTAAAGGTTTCATGACTGTCCGTATGTGCCTCCTGGACCATTGACTATAAAATAGATTATCAGAACAAACCAACAATCCATGGAAACCCGCAGCCCTACGTTATGCCCTCTGAAAGTTCACACCATCTCCAAAGTCGTCATGGAGAATCAAAACACCTCCATAAACTTTTGCGAGAGGTTGCGGGCACTCTGACAGGGCATGTTCCGGCACAGAGTATATCAACCATTGTATTGCGTCGATGAGCCTCACGACCTAGATTCTCCATCTACATTTGATTTTGAAAAGAAGCAATTCGATCCAACCGGATTCCCCTTTTTCTTCTGTCCGTGGGTACCTTTGCTGGCGTAGCGGGTAATACCTATTTCATGTGCCCAATCCTGCCCTCCAGCTGAGTCAATAGCAGGGCATTCTCTAGCAGCTCTTTGAGCGGATAAAGCGAAAACAGCTTCTGATCCCTGGAAAGTCTATCAGTCCCACAGCACACTTGCTATTGATCGGATTAACTCTTTCGTATAAAGAATGCGAATAGGGGATTCGAGAACAGTAAGATAGGGAAAGTTTGGTGAGGGAAAAGAGCTATCCGAAGTCGGATAACTGGATTAGAGGGGACAAAGTACTTTTGACTCTTACTGGTATCATATCCCTGTGTGGGTAGAGATTCTGACTTCCGAGGATTGTTTTGTTTTGCCTGCTCTCATTTGATGGTAGGTCAGGAAGGGGAAGGAGGTCCGGTCCTGTTCCTGGTCCTGGTCCTGTGTCTGAGTGTAATGTCTTTTCCGCCTTTTCTTGTAAAGACCTGTAAATTCCTCTTGATCTTGATGGAGTTGCTTACCCTGCCTTTCTTTCGAGAAGACCGAGACTATCATCCCATTCTTCCCTTTCTTTAGTTGCATTATCCGATAAAACTTATCCAAGCTTTAGAAAAAAGCCTATAGCTACCATAACTCGCAGGAGAGTTTTCTTGCTTAGATGGATACCTTCTAACCTTAGCCTTATCTTAGGAAGACTTTTTCTAGGCCTAGGCACAGTAGCCATCCGGGACCGAACTCTAAGTCAGAACTCTTTTTCCCTTACTTTCGAAGTCACTTCCTCAGGCTCAACCGATACGATAGTCCGAAGCCAAAGAAAGAGGGGATATTTATTTCTTCCTTCTTATACGAGGTAGAGAGTTACTCGCTCCTAAAGCGGGAAGAAGCAAGGGACAATAGAGCAGTCGATTCCCTGATCAGTAGTTGTAGTTATGGACCGGACGACTGGTACTAGCTCTGCAGGGTCAAACCTGAGTGAAGTGATGTAATATTAGGGTTGGAATCTCCAATAGGGCATATGGCATTAGCGGTCTTTTAAGCAAAGCAGGCAATTTCGAATAAGCAGCCGAGCCTTTCCTTTAGAAAGCAGTTGATGGAGTGAAAATTGCTGGAGTGGGGGGAAGAGGGTGCAGACTTAACTACATTCCATCGACCAGAGAACGTGAAAGCCCACACTTTAGTAGAAAGGCGTAGGGAACAAGCACCGGAACAAGCAACGGAGTGAGCGCAAACGCGCGAAAGCCGGTTTAGTTAGCGCATCCGTTTTCTTGCTTGAGACGCAGGGGGTTCTATACGTGTCCGGTAGGAAGTAGTAGTAGAAAGAGAATATATCCTTTCTGTCTCACTCTTAGTACTCATTCAGTACAGTACTTCATATAAGGTATATTGATCGCTATCGGTCTCAATCTTCTCCCTATAGGCTTTCTTGCTGGGAGAGGAGCGTAAGCAGACAGCAGCTCGACCGGAGAGGATTGAAGCTCGACCGAGATGTCAAGAAAAGGCGTTCTAAGAAATAAAGAGCACGGTCTTGGCGAAAAAGGTCCAAGATCTATTACTATCTGTGAAATAAGGTTTTTTAAAGGCTGGGGCCCCATATGCACGTACTTTGCTTCGCGAGACTTTCAGGCATTTGGCTGTTACTCGCAGGAGCAAATCCACAGCATGGCCCAACAGACGAGATCCCATAGGTCCAGTGAAAATAACAAAAATCATCCTAGGCGAATTGGCGCAGCCACTAGAAGACCAATTCTTGGTCGACGACCTGGTCAACTTGGTTCGTGATTAAACGAAGCGCCCTAGCAGCAGCCGTTATCTTTCAGATAATAGGTTTTGGCAAGATAAAACCAAACATCGATCCATATATCGATGAGACGATGACGCCCTTTTTCCTCAGCACCTTTGGCCTCATCCGTGAGATCGTACGCAGTGTTGGTGGGAAGGGGCCCCAACCCCAACTCCGGAAGAAAGAGTAAGTGCACTGCATCTAACCTTGGGGGGCCTCGATTTTTCTTCTTTTTTCTTTTTTTCCTAAATCAATGTGTTAGTGTATTTTTTTCCCTAAGTTCTATCATCCTTATAAGCTTAATACACAAGGCAAGAGCTTTCGGCTTTCTTCGGATGATAACGGTATGACCATAAGGGCGAGACCCAGGCGTCTTGATGTCTAGGACAGGGTGGAAGGAGCCATCTCCGTACTCTCTAGTGGCACGAACTGGCCTCCTAATTCTATAGAAGGCATGAAGCTCACGTTCTCGCTGCGGTCAATGCCGGTTGAACTTCGGCAGAGACCTTAACAATAGAACCTCAGAACGGAAACTTGAAACATTGATGGTATGTGGAGGATCCGGCCTCACGCAACCAACCAAGGATTAAGTTGAATGAAGTGAGGATATCTATGACATGGAAGGTGGTTTTTATTTGGCCTTTTTCAGGCCTATTTGGACATCGGCAATCAGCCTGCCTCTTGCTGGCCTTATCGAATTCTCATAAGCGGTGATGTACACGGGAGAAGAAGGCAGCTGTGAGTCCTCTGAAATGTCAAGGGCGCGCTGCGTGGGTAGGGGGGCGGATGTTGAGGGTTTTGTGAACTCGAGAGATATAACGATTGCCAATAAGAAGAGTTCAGTTCAGAATACGAGCCGTCACTTTCATCTATCTCCTTTCCAGAAGGCTAGGCTAGGCAAGTGCTCTTGCTATCCCTTTAGTCGTGGGCGTGGGTAACCCTCAGTAGTCTAGTCTGATTCTATTCTAGCGGTAGTAAATGGCCGAATCTGTCTGCCTTCGTAGGCAAACTTGCCAAAAATTGTATCGAGCAAGAGGCCCTTCTCATAAGATGTTGTCTGTCTTTCTAGTCCGGTACCTCTTGTTCTCCATAGTCTAATGGACACTAAGCATAACCTTTGCCCCCAAGCAAAGAGCAGCGCTATGCCGGTAACCGCTGAGTAGAAGTTGGCAGAATATAAAGCGAACCGAACCCCTATCCCCGTGATCTAACCTTAACCTCTTTCATCTATACGAGGTCTCACTATCGTCCTCCTTCGGCTTACAGTAAGCTGGCTGCTATATAAATAGAATGACGACCCCTCGATTTAGGGCAGTGGTAGGTGCCTAAGACCTTCGCCCTACCTTACCTGATCCGGGCTGACGGTGTGATGTAGATTAGGTCCCAGTGCGAGTAGGTGAATGCGCCTTCAGCTCCGTCAATAGCACCCTCCAACTGTGGTTAGTGATTAAATTTCAAAGACAACTGCAGTTACGGCTAAAACTGATCCTACTCTTACAGATAAGACTAGTACCGGTAAGACCAACTAGTAGGGCAGTCAGAGTAAGAGCGGATGTGCCTTGACTCAAAATTGAGAAACCAAGTAGGAGAAGCAGCCAAGGAAGGAACCTAAGCTAAGGAAACTCTCCGCAAACTAGCTGCATTTGAAGGCGCTTCGACTTGAGAGGAAGAAGTGGAGAAGGACTATCCTCGGATAGGCACGGCACCACCCATGAGGGGTCCGAAAGGACGATTTCTCCAGTCAGAGGCCTCGCTCCATTTTCAATGTTTAGCAAAGCCGATACTGCATATCGCGCATGCCATTGATTCTGATTAAAGATCACAGAAAACTTCTGCTTAAAGTCTAATACATATAAGAAAAAACTTTTCTCTCTTCTTTCCCAGACTATCCTCAATAAATTGTATAAAAGTAGTCACTCGGCGTCGGAGGGACTGACTCGTAGCTAGGATCCCATCTCTCTTCTCTTATGAAATTGATAGTTAGAGGGGTAGTTCTACTCATATCCAACTTGGATTCCGCTTTCACTAATAGATAGAAATGAAACTTTCTTCACTCTCCTTCGTTCCGGGTCCTATCTTTCCTGCCTCTTTCGCTCCTGGCAACCAATGACCAAGAATCAGGACTGTACTCCTATTGACTTTTTAGGCCTGATAGCCAGTGCAGCTCTCAAGTAAGAGGGAAAGAAGAAAGGGATCCCTACCCTTGACCAGAAGACATGTGAGCCCAGGCCCGTCAGTACCTTACCGATTGGAAAAGCTTACTATACAAAAAGAAAGGGATGCGTAAAATCTCTATGCCAGCGTGGGTGAAGGAGATAAGCGAGATTTTTATAGGGTTCAAGGAAGTTGAATGTGAACAAGAATCCCCTATTAAATTGTTAAATCTCCCCTTTGAATGATTGGGTGGGTGGATTGTCTGCTTTGCTGCTCATCAAGCTTGAGATCGGTTCTTAGGTCGATCAGGTTACCGGCTTTCAAAAAGCACTACTGGGCCCACGGCTTATCGAAGCCAATCTCGCACTTGACAGGCTGAAAGCAACTTGCTTTTGCTCTGAGAGGATCTTAGCCTACCGGGGACCGGCTCTATGAGGACCTTTGGGCGGTGATTTCTCGATCCACTATCTGACTTGAATGAAGAAAGACAGTGAATACTAGGGTAATCTTGAGATTCATTTTTCGAATGAGACCAAGCTTGGATTCATGGGTAGATGTACATTGAGATCCCGTGCCGGCGGGGGCAAAGGCATCTAAAAGGCATCTGAGGCAGCAGTAGGGGCGGAGGCAGTTCCAGTCCTTGTCGCAGCGCAGTAGTTAGTAGGTGTGATCCAACGCCAGAGATAAGAGACGCAGCAGACTGACCTTAGTGATATAGATCGTTTACCTAGGTACAGAACGAGACCCGTTAGTGAAGGGTAAATCACTAGGTAATAGAAAAGACCTACCACCAAAAGAATTCCGATGGAACTGAAGTTTCCCCCAAAGAAAGAAAACTTAGTAATCCTAAGGCAAAGGATCGAGAAAGTCAACAACGCCACTATTCTTGAACAACTTGGAGTCGGGCCTTCTTTTCTTTTCGCACTATTACGGATACGAAAATAATGGGAAAAATTGGATGAAATTGTCAACTGCTCCTATAGGAAATAGGATTGACTACGGATTCGAGCAATAGCACATGGTTTCATAAAACCGTATGATTTTACCGATCTAAATAAGTTTTACATGAAGAAGATTTGGCTCAGCATGTTCTATTCGATACGGAACTCGGTATTCTTAAAAAAATAGAGAAAGAAGAACCAAGTCAAGATGATACGGATCAACCCCTCTTCTTGCGCCAAAGATCTTACCATTTCCGAAGTAACTGGAGTTACATCTATTTTTCCATTTCCATTCCAGAGTTCTTATGTGTTTCCACGCCCCTTCGAGACCCATGGACAAATTCCTTTTACATACAATCACCACAAAACTAAAAGGATAATGGTAACCCTTTATGAATTTCATAGTAATAGAAATACATGTCCTACCAATTTCTAACTTGCTATCCTCTTGCCTAGCAGGCAAAGATTGACCTCCGTGGAAAGGATGATGAATTCGGATCGACATGAGAGTCCAACCACATTGCATTGCCAGAACCCATGTTGTATATTTGAAAGAGGTTGACCTCCTTGCTTCTCTCATGTTACAATCCTCTTACCGCTGAGCTCCCTTTCTCCTCGGTCCACAGAGAGAAAATGTAGGACTGGTGCCAACAGTTCATCACAAAAGAAAGGACTCACTGAGCCGAGATCACTAACTAATACTAATATAATAAACTGTCTTTTCTGTATACTCTCCACGGTTCCGTTGCTCCCGCGGGCTTTACGCAATCGATCGGATCATATAGATATCCCTTTAGATATCCCTTCAACACAACATAGGTCATCGAAAGGATCTCGAAGACCGACCAAAGCACGAAAGCCGGGATCTTTCAGAAAATGGATTCCTATTCGAAGAGTGCATAACCGCATGGATAAGCTCACACTAACCCGTCAATTCGGGATTTTCCTTTGGAGGTTTCGGGAAGGAATTGGAATGTAATAATATCGATTCATACAGATACAGAAGAAAGGGTTCTCTATTGATTCAAACGCTATACCTACGGGATAGGGATAGAGAAAGAGGAAAAACCGAAGATTTCACATATTGATCGAAAAATAAATCTTTCGTACCTTTCGCTCAATGAGGGTCAGATTCTACAGGATCAAACCGGTGGGACTTAAGGAATCGAATAGGCTGATAGGGCAGAGGGAATACAGAGACTAGGAAAAACTTTAGGAATCCATGCCTAGAAAGGGCTTACGCGGGCCAGTCCTTGAGCCAGAGGTCACAGTAAAGTCAGCTTTCTAAGCTCTTTTTCCGTCCCCTGCCCCTAGTAGAGTGGATATTGGTTTAAATGTATTCTACTAAATCCAGAATGCCCTAGATCTTAGTGAGACATTATTCACGTTCCTCATTCGAGCTTTCTTGACCTATTATCGCAAAGATCAGGTTTTCCATTGACTGAAGAGTCAACCTTACACACAAGAAAATATTCAACTAGGGGAAGGGCTAGCTCAGAAGAGAGTTCGGTAGCATAGGAAGTTTTCTAAATAAATTGGAAAGAAACCTACCGAGAGGGGGGAGGAATAAATCAACTGATACGTACGACAGGAGAGAAAAGGTATTCGACTAAAAAGAAAACTGGGCCTATCATTAATAGTAGCTGACGTGGGATAGGGCAGGCTGATCCACCTATTCCCGAGCTAATAGCTAATTGAATACCTCCTTATGAGGAGAAAGGAATAAGAACGAAAGCTTCTTCAACAAGTCACTCTTCTGAGTTTGGGGGCTAGGGGTGGAATGACGACTCTCCTCTCGGAGTTTCACTCTTTATCACCGGTAATGAGTGCGGGGAGAAGCGGAGATGAGAGATGAGCATTGGAGTGAAGCTAGTAAAAAAACTAGTTGAGAGGGGTTCTTAGAGTGGAGAACTACTCGGCAGGAGAGTTTCGAATCTTAGAATATGGCTCTTGAGGTGCTCAGTCTTCTTTCAGGAAATAGAAAGTCATGATCTCCCAATCTTTCTTTTATTCAGTTGAGGTTCGAAGATCCTTCTGATCTAGTCTCAGAGTGAAAATCAAAGCAAAGATTGGTCGGTCTAAAGATAACATTGCTAAACCCGAACTCTAGGCTTTACTTAAGGCCGAAGGGAGAGAGAAGTGAACCTTATATCCTATTTCAGTTGAAGACACCTATTCCATGGAGTCAGGCATCCAAGTATGAACTCCACCAATATAGGGCGTTAAGCAAGGAGCGAAGGGACAAGACCTTTAGGGAGAGGTTTGCATCTAAACCAGAGACTCAACCGGAGCCGTAGAATCTGCTGAGATAGAATCGGATGTCAGATGCTAGATAAGATCCTTGACCTTTCCGAAGGATAGGTACGAGACCCAAGAGTGAAAGATTTGATAGGGATAAGGGGAAAACCTGCCCTTTCATTGATTGTCCTGCAGTAATAAGCCTAAGCTCGGTAAAGGAAATATTCTGAACTTTCTTTCAAGAAGCGAAGCTATAAGGCATAAATCGGGCTGGAGGAACTAGGTTACGAAAAGAAGAAGGAAAGAAGATGCTGACACAAAGTTATCTAGGATAGGACGTCAGTTAGACTAAGAGGACGGGACTAGTGGCAAGAGAGAGATCGAATGGTAGTCAGCTAAGTCTGAAAGAAGTTCACTGACAGCTTCAATTTAAGCCTTGAAAGGCTCGGAAATAGTCGACCGGTAGTAAAGATCATATGATATGGCATAAGGAGATGACTGACGTTTTTCCTGTGATGATAGGATTCTTCAAGCTGTGATGCAAGGATAGGAGTGAAGCTATGGCATCAAAAGATCTCTCTTTCTTAGCTTAGTCTCCTTCGAGTGACGTAAGAGGGTTCGGTGGGCAACTCAGTTCTATCTCCTTAAGGAAAGGATCTAACTTCAACTTTCGCAAGGGCTTGTCTTATATATACGCATTTGAGAAAGAGGTTCTTGCCTCGGGTGCGTACGTATATTAGATTATCCACGCAAAGAGACATCCAATTCCCTGTGTTAAATGGACTCTATTTTAAGTTCGGTGATCGGCATCGTTCGAGCATCTTCCTGAATGAGTACCTCAACGTGATCTATTTTTGTCTTGGATTTTACATCATCTACATAATCTCAGTTCATGGAACATATCATGATAAATCCTTTTCATTGCTCGTTGATATGGTGCCCCAGCATTCTGAAGAAGCATAACATTTTAGATGTTCCACTTTGAGTATGGAATGCAGTCGTACATCTGCTGGTGCCATGAAGATGTGATTCTGATCGCTGTAGCCGTGTCCATAAAGAAAAAGCCTATGATAGCCTGCGTCTTTTATTCTCTATGAGCACCATATTAGGAAGCGGTAATTTCTTTCGGACTTATTCAGGTCCCTTAGAAAGTCAGATCTGTACATTCTTTTTTATATTATATTTACTGGGACAACATTGGCGAGCCACTTAGGATGAAGCTTAAACAGATTGATTGAATTTGGCATTCCGCAGCTTCTGCACTTCCGAACATCTTAGTCTTTATAGCTCCAAAGTGAACTTTCGTTTAGCTTGATGAACTGGAAAAGAGTCCTAGTCCTAAAAAACTTTGAATACCAGGAACTTTATATGAGCACTACAATACAAATACACTAGAGATGGGTTCTCTTATTGCCCGATCCTACTCAACCTCTGAGGTGGTTTACTAATTCTTTCGTCTCGGCTCGCTGCTGTCTTCTTCTTAAGAAGATATAGAGGAACTTCAAGATGAGAGAGCAATGGCTCCCAGGGAGCAGGCGACTTACTTGACCTTTCAATCGGCACTGATAGGACTCTACTTTCCTTTATTTCAAAGTTGGCGGTATTCACTAGCTTATGAGGTATATCATTTAGGCTGCTTAGCAGGCGGTAGTCTAATCTAATTTTCCCTCTTTTACTTTGAAGAAAGCTTCCACTCTCAAGCTAACTCTTAGCTCAGAAAGGACTAGGAAGTCTTAGCTTTCTGGTTTAGTCTTACGTTTCATTCGTGCTTCTATAGAACACTCATTACACTATGATTTCATTAAAGCACCATTTGAGCAGCATGAACTCAAAAATAATGGAAAGAATAAAGATAGTTCAAATCTGTGGTACTGAAGTCGAGTATAAGTACTCGATTGCCGTGTCGATTCTGTTATACAGAAGGAGTCTTAACAGCTTTCTCTCTCTATCTTTAGATAGGGAATTTCTCCCTATTAGAACTATAGAACTAGCGATCAAAAGGAATCACTATGGATATTCTCTTTCTTCTCTTATATTTTATCCTTTCTTAGTTCAGATTAGTCCATGTAGTTGGTTATGATTTCCCAAGCGAGCAAGACGCATCTTTTCTTTTCTCTCTTCGGTGTAGTTCCGAAGCGGGCTCTCCAATCTCCTCCTAGGTCTCAGTCTTTTCAAAACGGATTTCTCTCTTAGTCTTATTGACTAAATCCGGGAACCGCTATCAATGCTGCCTATTCAGAGGGATGGATGAAGCTTGAAGATCGTACGCACAAAACTACAAACTATTGGATTTCGTTCCCCTAGAACGCCGAAAGCTTACATAAGGAGCTACGCAGATGTGTCGAAGGACGTTGATGCGGAATAAGCCCTGAATGCTATTGTCGGAATGGAAGAAATCTTTCGCTATCGTTCTTTCTATAATGACTTTTAGCTCGAAGGTGGCTAGTTAGTCCATAGGATGTTGAGCCTTTATTCGCCAAGGAGAGCACCAAGATAAGATCAAATAAGCACATCCATTCCCTTCTATTAGACTCTGATTAGTGACATAGATAAGAAGATTTGATCCATATCGCATAGACCTTTGTTGCTACGAGCGTGGGATATGGCAAGAAGCTACTTCATTGACTAGATTCAGGGGCGAGCCTTATGAACATTAGAATTAGAGGAAGTCGGAGATTCTTTCCTTCAAATTGTAGATGTTAACTTCCACTCAAACGGAAGTTTTTCTATTTTCCTGGCCCTCGCTTCAATAATACATTCTTTCTACTTCCATCCATTGTAAAAGTGAAAATCATCACTGATGCAACATTTGAAACTTTCATTGTACAAATTAATCAATGAAATATGAGGCAATTCACACTCTTCCTTTCTGATACTATATTTATAGCACTTATTTATATGCAGTCTACCAATAATTTCATGCTTGCTAATGATGCTATTTTAGTATATGATGACCAATTGAGGGGGATAATGATCATTCTTATTCTTCCCATGAACTAACTGAAATGATCAGAGAAGAAAGGCCGAAATGGCAACCGTCAATCAGGGATGATAAAAAAGAAGTAAATCTCTGGAAAGAAGTGGTTGACCTTAGAATACCAGGATGTCTTTTGCCTGGTCGATCTATCTACTCCAGCTTTAATCGTATGGGGAGACGAACAAATGGGATCGATCTACGGGCCACGGGCCTTTTCTTCAACTCCCCCTGTATGCCATCCATCTTCGAGGAGAGATTGTCTTCCTTCCGTAGATATTTCCCAATCCCCCGAGGAACCTGATAAGGTCCTATAGCGGGCAACAGAACGAAATCTCTTGATCTATTCCCAGCTTACAGGTCTAGTCTAATAGGCAGTTGCAGGTCATTACTTCAGCGTCACAATCTCATTTGACTCAATCCCCGCTTTCCTCTGCTCTAAAGTCTAGTCCCTTATCTTCAAAATCACTGATCCGGGAGGATGCTTTTGCAGGTTCTCCTTGTGTACAAAATCCCCGCCTGCCTCATTTATGGTAGAAGAAAGCAAAGCTAGGATCGGAAGTTAGTCTAAAGGCTTAGTGCCTCTCTGACCCACTGAACGTAAGTATTTACTTAAGTGAGCCGTAATCCGTATATGAAGTAACTGACTCTCTAGTGGCAATCCAGTCCTTAGAAAGAGAAAAGAGCCTGAGATGGCCGCAACCTATTTCTATTGTCTTACCAGCCAGTCCTGATACATAGAAGCCCGCGAGCAAAAGAAGTCATGATACAGAGCGGGGGAGGAATGGCAGTTAGAAAGCCTAGGCTTCTCTGCCAACATCTGGTGAATCAATTACCCAAAAGCAAGCACTATTAGTGCCCTCGTAACCGTTCACTTTACTCCCTTTCGAGATGAAGCCCTTTGACTTATCCTTTATCACCTCTGCGGAAGGTGGCGGACTGACTATTCCATTTCAGGTCATCCCCAGAACATAGAACAAGGGTAACTCCTAAGTCAGAAAGACCTTCTGACGCCTAAGAAGTCTAAAGCAGGGGAAGTAGGTAGTTAGGAAGAAAGATTTCCATTGGTATTGCATTCGTGCCCGGGGTAATATCTTACTCAACCCACCCTTCAGGGATAAAACAACCCGTAACTCCAAAACCTCTATTAGTTTTGGGGCGAATGCCAGGAAACAAAGTAAGAAGTCGTTTGATGTCTAATACAATCTCAATCTCCGATCGGGATTGTATGAGAGAACACTAAACTAGTGACTTTACTTGGCTCTCAACTCAAGTACTGCTGTCTAACTACTAAATCGAAAGACTAATCTCAACTCACTCTTTCTTCTGGACGGGAATGATTCCGGTTATGGACCAGAAATGCAGATATTCAACTGCAACTGAGGGGGAATAGGCAGATTCTCTTATACAGCCTTTAGTCCCCGATCTGTTTCAGGATGTATCCAAATAGAAGGACTAGCGCTCCACTCCTATTTACTCCCTAAGGCCGACGCCTTTTTTGTGGCTTTCTTCCTTTTCCCTCGGGCCAGATACTAGAATTGGCAGAGAATGCCAGGGTGTTGGAGGAGAATCTATTCTAGGCCTCTAAGTTCCTATTAGAGGGCAACTTCTTTAGCTTCAAGCTAGCTAACTTGACTACTGTCCTCCCTTTGAAGATTCAGTTTGGGCTTGTAACACAATAAAAATAGTAAAATAATAGAACTTCCCTGCCAATGCTTTAAACTCAAAAAGACTAAGTTGTATTAGAGAAAGATTCTAACTTGCTTTCCCCGAGCCTACAAAGAGCTAGATACGGGAATTGGGCTGATCTTGGTTTTCTTTCCTTGGGTTAAAGAAAGTTATTAATTATTAAACGGGATATTTGGCTCCCCCAGGTTCTTTTATTTCTTGTGAGTTACGATTGTTTAAGTTCCCTTTTTCCTATATCCGGAATGATACGGATTTCCGAAGAATAAGGAAAGAAATCTAAGGATTGATGTTTTCTTCTTTCTTCCGGACGGACAACAATAGCAATAGGAAACTCAGAAAACATAGGATAACTCTTCTCTTTCCTTACGGGCGGGCGAAGACAGGAAGGCGTCAAGAGAGTTTGCTTTCAACTTCATGACTTGACTTGCAATCTTCTAACTTCCAGACTTTCCTTTCTTTCTATATCTTGATCAGATGAAGGAAGGGAAATGAATCCCAGAATCAATAATCAATGGGACTACGAGATGAATCTAATCTTCTCCGGCTTCTCAATCACAGGAATTTATTGTAACAATAGATTCCTTGCTAGCTTCAGATTCACTAGAAAGCTCCGGGATTGCAAGAACAATAGAAGGTCGATAAGATCTGACTGACAAAAAAAGAGAAATATTAATCTCTGCAAAACATAGGCTTTAGTATTACACGGTCTGGAATGCAACAATCAATTCCTTTCTTATCGACTAGTTCAGTGACCGGTCACGAAGAGAGGAAGAAACTTTGAATATGAGATTTCCCTTGACTTGAGACTGAGTCTTCCTTACCCTTTCCGCCTTCGGATTTGATTCATTAGTCAGTTTGGTCGGGACGTCTAAGTCAAACTAGAAGAAGTCAACTCCGGAAACATCTATTCTGACTTCCAGGCCGCCTACAAAGGAAAGAGAGGAAAGTGATACTTAGAAATAGCTGATTCGATTCAACTCTGTATCTTTCCAGAGCCAAGGATGAAAATAAGGAAAATCTTCCTTTCGTCCGCTGCTCTAATCTAAGGGCTTAGTTAGACTGATTTAGGCTTGCTTTCCTCTCCATTAATGGAGCCTAGGGAAACTGAGAAGTTCACGGATCCTGGGTGAGGCATTGGGACTTATTAAAGGATTTAGGGCTTATAACTCAATATCAAGATGATGGAAGGGATTTCAAAGAAAAATGGTAATGAAATTAGAGGACGGTAATAATGCTAGAGCAATCTCTTTCTTGGGTGAAAAGGAAAGAATCTTCCCCGGCTTGAGACTAACTAGCATACTTTCTGCCAATGCTATCAACTTCATGAAAGGCGGCTGAAGAAGGTCAATCTTACTCCAGACAGCGGGACTCAATCTCAGTCATAATCTTCGGAAACTTCTATTCTAACTTCCTTGCGGTTCTCTTCCCCTCCAGCTTCAAGAGATCAGCTAGGGGCAGTAAGGAAGCCAGCCCGAGAGTAATAAGAAGCCGGGAATCTTTCATTCGCATGTTGCGGGGATTCCCCTATCCTCACTTCAAAAAGCCTTGGAATCACGTTCCGTCTGGGACTCTCTGGAGTCAGATTGACTTAACTTACGAAATGACGTATGTTAGAGGTTCGTAAAGATTAGTAGTTCTCCCCGATTCCTAGTGTTTTCTCTATTGTCTTAGACGTCCCGTCTTGTGAATGACTTTCAAGCTAGGAATTTTTGGAAGTAGAAAGCAACTAATCTGCCAAAAACAAGTGATTAACCTACTAGTCCTGCTTATCCCCTTTAATCAATGAAAATGCCCAGAGATTTGCTTTCAACACCTAGTGATCAAAGCCTCAAAGTCAACAATGGGAGAAAGGGTAAGGAAGAAAACGGAAAAGATCGGGGATATCCCCAGAAAATGAAGTCAATAATCCTCGGGCCTCTAATACCTAGTTCCAGTTATGGGCACTACCCAGTCAAGAAAGGCCTTGCGCTATCCGAGCACCTACATATACAATACATACATCTATAAAAAAATATCTTCTCTTCCTAACCTCCAAAGGTACTCATTATCCTGCGTCCGCGCATGTGGTACCCGTTGGTCTAACAAGGTGAAAACGTCTTCCCATTCTTCAGTCAAAAGCCTATCGATAGATAGATTTGACTATTGAAATTCAGTTTTATAAAGAGAAAATAAAGCAGACTCTTTTTCACCCGCCAACAGAAAGGGATCTTCGAGATCTTCGACCTGCTTGTGTGAAGCATATTCTTTTCCTGTAAAGAGGAGTGGGTGGGGAAGGCGCTTGCAACGTCCTTTGTCTTGATTGTCTTATATCGAGGACGAGAAAGAAGGCACAACAATTCAAGCAATCTTCGCAAAAAGTGAGGCAAAGGCTGCTGCCAGTTGCTATTGAATCATCCAAAGATAGCTACTGAGACTGCTCAAAGATGGATCTCTTTCCGAGTACTCTACCTAACCTAGAACGTTGTTGCTATTTCATCTCCATCGGATATGACTCAAGAAGGCCTTAGCCTACTCTGACTTCCTGGCCATTCCCTCTTTTTCTGACTACTGGATAAGCCATCAAAGACAATCAATAACGATCGGGGGCATGAGAAAGGGAAAAAGCCCGGGCTCTTCACCTTACTTCTAATACTTTTCAGCAAGCACAAAGCGGTGTTATATATCTACTCCTTCCTATTTGACCTTTTCTGGATGGAATGAAGAAGGAAAGACCTTCTAAATCACCAAGTGTGGGCTTCTGTTCAATTGGTAACCGCCCCAGCGCGGAGAAGTTAAGTGCAAAGCTAGGGTTCAATCCCAACCAATAGGAGACCAATGTGTGATGTCTGAGCCGCTACCAACGCACTTAAGAAGAAAGAAGAAATGGAGTATTTTACGCTTGTTGAAGCTGTGCTCTAACTGGCCTACTAATGGTTTGTTTGATGTAATTAACGACCACTGAAGGGTGAGGCTGAAGCAAGAGAAAGGAATGGAACCTGTTGGAGAGGAAGAACTAGTCTTTCTAAGTCAAAAGTCTTTTGTCTCTCACCGAAAGGGGAACGACTCGGCTAGCTTTGAAGAGAAGACAGAGGAAGGATTGGCATGGCAGGTCTACGAACCTGGGCTTTTGCAAGACTTGGGATAGGCAGAAATTGAGGCCGCTAAGGAAGGAGAATCATCCTTCAATACCCGGAAACTCCCAGTAACAAAGGCAAGGGTGCAATGTTGTGCGGGTGAGGAAGTTCACTCGTTAGGGCGAGGCCGAGACGAATAAGGATATCAAGATTCCAGAGGATTTGCATTTAGGAAATTCTCCTTGAATCCAGCAGTGGCGATAGAGATCGAGTCAGTAACCGCAGCTCTCTCGTCTGTTGTCGGGGGGGCTAGGCTACTATAAGGGAAAGATCCCACAGCCAGCTCAAGCTCAGGGTATTCTTTTAACAAAGAGCTGAGAACGAAAAAGCAGTCGAACGAACAAGGAGTCCCATCCCTTTTCATGCTTTGGGCATAGTTCATAGAAAGATGAATGTTAAGGACTAGCGCTCCGTTGCTGCACTCTCGCAAAGCAGACTTCCCCGATTAGGACTAAGGAGAGAGGAGTCGGCAGCATTGCTATTGCTATTGAATTGAATAGAATAACCACATTGCCGAATGCAGTTAGCTAGATAAGCAGCTCATGACCCGAGAGATATACTATATCATAAGTTCTTGTCGGACTCCTTCAGCCGACATCAAGACTATGTTCTGGTTTGGTAGCTTAGTCTTAGTCGGCCTTTCCTAAAGTAAGGAGGTAGTTCGACTAGCAGGCAATTGCCTGATTTTGAAGGAAGAAGAAGAACGAACTCTTAACTCGGAATCGATCTTCCATTCTTTGAAGATTTGAAGGACGAAAGGTTTCAGCCGTTGGGCAAACTATTGCAGATTCTCTTGTGGCAATTCACTCTCCTATTTCTTCTAAAGACATGGTGATCTATGCCTTAGCCAGGTTGCCACCGGAGTATGAATCCTTCATCACCACAGTGACAAAGAAGAATGTGAATCTCACCTTTGAAGACCTGCGTTCCAAGCTCTTGTATCATGAGTATCAACAAATGAATAGCGCTGCCTCCGATCAGTCAATTGTTGCGACCACACAACAAAATGAAGAAAAAAACAAGGTCTCAAGGCCGTGGAAGAGGCTCTTCCCCCGTGGCCAACTCGAATGGGCTGAAGTTCGACGTTGTTAAGTTATAGCAGCACTGAGCAACATCCAACAGCTGACGTCCTTCTGGTTTGCACTAAAGTGGCTTAGCTTAACGCCCTCGAGGAGTCCGTTTTCCGTCTGAACTTTCAAAGATATACCGACCGTAGGTATCTGA